TATCGTATAGATGAGGATAAACTGGTGACCTCGGATATTAATGAAATCTATAGAAGAATTATCTATCGGAATAATACTCTTACAGATCTATTAACAACAAGTATAGCTACGCCAGAAGAATTAATAATATCTCAGGAAAAATTGCTACAAGAAGCAGTGGATGCACTTCTTGATAATGGAATCTGCGGACAACCAATGAGGGATGATCATAATAGAGTTTACAAGTCGCTTTCAGATGTAATTGAAGGCAAAGAAGGAAGAGTTCGCGAGACTCTGCTTGGTAAACGCGTCGATTATTCAGGGCGGTCAGTGATTGTCGTGGGCCCTTCACTTTCATTACATCGATGTGGATTGCCTCGCGAAATAGCAATAGAACTTTTCCAGGCATTTGTAATTCGTGACCTAATTAGAAAACATCTTGCTTCGAACATCGGAGTTGCTAAGAGTCAAATTCGTAAAAAAAAACCGATTGTATGGGAAATACTTCAAGAAATTCTGGATGACCATCCTGTATTGCTGAATAGAGCGCCTACTCTGCATAGATTAGGCATACAGGCATTCCTCCCCATTTTAGTAGAAGGGCGCGCTATTTGTTTACACCCATTAGTTTGTAAGGGCTTCAATGCGGACTTTGACGGGGATCAAATGGCTGTTCATGTGCCTTTATCTTTGGAGGCTCAAGCAGAGGCACGTTTACTTATGTTTTCTCATATGAATCTTTTGTCTCCAACTATTGGAGATCCCATTTCTGCACCAACTCAAGATATGCTTAGTGGACTCTATGTCTTAACGAGTGGAAATCGTCGGGGTATTTGTGTAAATAGGTATAATCCGTGTAATGGTAGAAACTATCAAAATGAAGATAATAACTATAAGTATACAAAAAAAAAAGAACCGTTTTTTTGTAACGCCTATGATGCAATTGGAGCTTTTCGGCAAAAACGAATCAATTTAGGTAGTCCTTTGTGGCTGCGGTGGCGACTAGATCAACGCGTTATTGCTGCAAGAGAAGCTCCCATTGAAATTCACTATGAATCTTTGGGGACCTATTATGAGATTTATGGACACTATCTAATAGTAAGAAGTATAAAAAAAGAAATTCTTTATATATATATTCGAACCACTCTTGGGCATATTTCTCTTTATCGAGAAATAGAAGAAGCCATACAGGGGTTTTGGCAGGGCTGTTGTAATTCTATGCTACCAGCGGGAATTCGAGTCTCGCCGGGTTAACTAGGACTATAAAATTGCGGAATTTCTACGTGAATCAAGATCTAGAAAAGGAAGTTGTCCAATCACTGACTCAAACCCATTGTCAAATTCTACTCAGCGCAATATGGAGGTACTGATGGCAGAACGGCCCACTCAGGTCTTTCACAATAAAGTGATAGACGGAACTGCCATGAAACGACTTATTAGTCGATTTATTGATCACTATGGAATAGGATATACATCACATATCCTGGATCAAGTAAAGACTCTGGGTTTCCGACAAGCTACCGCCGCATCCATTTCATTAGGAATTGATGATCTTTTAACAATACCTTCTAAAAGATGGCTAGTTCAAGACGCTGAACAACAAAGTTTTATTTTGGAAAAACACCATCATTATGGGAATGTACACGCGGTAGAAAAATTACGTCAATCGATCGAGATCTGGTATGCCACAAGTGAATATTTGCGACAAGAAATGAATCCTAATTTTCGGATGACCGATCCTTTTAATCCAGTCCATATAATGTCTTTTTCGGGAGCCAGAGGAAATGCATCTCAGGTACATCAATTAGTAGGTATGAGAGGATTAATGTCGGATCCCCAAGGTCAAATGATTGATTTACCCATTCAAAGCAATTTACGCGAAGGACTCTCTTTAACAGAATATATTATTTCTTGCTACGGAGCCCGTAAAGGAGTTGTGGATACCGCTATCCGAACATCAGATGCAGGATACCTCACGCGCAGACTTGTTGAAGTAGTTCAACACATTGTTGTACGTCGAACAGATTGTGGCACCATACGAGGTATTTCTGTAAGTCCTCGAAATGGAATGATGACCGACAGGATTTTTATCCAAACATTAATTGGGCGTGTATTATCGGATCATATATATATAGGTTCGCGATGCATTGCTACTAGAAATCAAGATATTGGGGTTGGACTTGTTAATAGATTCATAACTTTTAGAGCACAACCAATCTCTATTCGAACCCCCTTTACTTGTAGGAGTACATCTTGGATTTGTCAACTATGCTATGGCCGAAGCCCAGCTCACGACGACCTGGTCGAATTGGGAGAAGCTGTAGGTATTATTGCAGGTCAATCTATTGGAGAACCAGGTACTCAATTAACATTAAGAACTTTTCATACCGGCGGAGTATTCACAGGGGGTACTGCAGAACATGTCCGAGCCCCTTCTAATGGAAAAATAAAATTCAATGAGGATTTGGTTCATCCGACACGTACACGTCATGGACATCCTGCTTTTCTATGTTCTAGAGACTTGTATGTAACTATTGAAAGTGAAGATATTATACACAATGTGTGTATTCCGCCCAAAAGTTTTCTTTTAGTTCAAAACGATCAATATGTAGAATCAGAACAAGTCATTGCTGAGATTCGCGCGAGAACATCCACTTTGAATTTGAAAGAGAAGGTTCGAAAACATATTTATTCTGACTCAGAAGGCGAAATGCACTGGAATACCGATGTGTACCATGCACCTGAATTTACATATGGTAATATTCATCTCTTACCAAAAACAAGTCATTTATGGATATTATTAGGGGAGCCCTGGAGATCCAGTCCAGGCCCCTGTTCGATCCACAAGGATCAAGATCAAATGAACGCTTATTCTCTTTCTGTTAAGCGAAGATATATTTCTAACCCCTCAGTAACTAATAATCAAGTGAGACACAAATTTTTTAGTTCGTATTTTTCTGGTAAAAATCAAAAAGGAGATAGGATTCCTGATTATTCAGAACTTAATCGAATGACATGTACCGGTCGTTGTAATCTCAGAAATCCGGCCGTTCTCGAGGGGAATTCGGATTTATTGGCAAAGAGACGAAGAAATAGAGTCATCATCCCACTCGAATCGATTCAAGAGGGCGAGAACCAATTAATACCTTCTTCAGGTATCTCAATTGAAATCCCCCGAAATGGTATTCTCCGTAGAAATAGTATTCTTGCTTATTTCGACGATCCTCGATATATAAGAAAGAGCTCGGGACTTACTAAATATGAGACTAGAGAACTGAATTCAATCGTTAATGAAGAGGAGTTGATTGAGTATCGAGGAGTCAAGGTATTTTGGCCAAAATACCAAAAGGAAGTAAATCCGTTTTTTTTTATTCCCGTGGAAGTCCACATTTTGGCCGAATCTTGTTCCATAATGGTACGGCACAATAGTATTATTGGGATAGATACACAAATCACTTTAAATAGAAGAAGTCGGGTAGGTGGATTGGTCCGAGTGAAGAAAAAAGCAGAAAAAATTAAACTAATAATCTTTTCTGGAGATATCCATTTTCCTGGAAAGACAAACAAGGCATTCCGATTGATACCACCAGGAGGGGGAAAACAAAATTCCAAAGAATACAAAAAATTGAAAAATTGGCTCTATATCCAACGAATGAAACTTTCCAGGTATGAAAAAAAATATTTTGTTTTGGTTCAACCTGTAGTCCCATATAAAAAAACGGATGGTATAAATTTAGGAAGACTTTTCCCACCGGATCTCTTGCAAGAAAGTGATAATCTACAACTTCGAGTTGTCAACTATATCCTTTATTACGACCCAATTCTTGAAATTTGGGACACAAGTATTCAATTAGTTCGGACTTGTTTAGTGTTGAATTGGGACCAAGACAAAAAGATCGAAAAGGCCTGTGCTTCCTTTGTTGAAATAAGGACAAATGGTTTAATTAGAGATTTTCTAAGAATCGACTTAGCGAAGTCACCTATTTTGTATACCGGAAAAAGAAATGATCTGTCGGGTTCAGGATTAATCTCTGAGAATGGATCAGATCGCGCTAATGTCAATCCGTTTTCTTCCATTTATTCCTATTCCAAGGCAAGGATTCAAGAATCCCTTAATCCAAATCAAGGAACTATTCATACGTTATTGAATCGAAATAAGGAATCTCAATCTTTGATAATTTTGTCATCATCCAATTGTTCTCGAACAGGCCCATTCAACGATGTAAAATCTCCCAATGTGATAAAAGAATCAATCAAAGAGGACCCCCTAATTCCAATTAGGAATCCGTTGGGCCCCTTAGGAACAGGCTTTCCATTTTATAATTTTGATTTATTTTCCGATTTAATAACCCATAATCAAATCTTGGTAACTAACTATTTGCAACTTGACAATTTAAAACAGATTTTTCAAATACTTCAATATTATTTACTGGATGAAAAAGGTAAAATTTATAATCCCTATTCGTGCAGTAACATCATTTTGAATCCATTCAATTTGAATTGGTATTTTCTGCATTACAATTGTTGTGAAGAGACATCTACAATCGTTAGTCTTGGGCAGTTTCTTTGTGAAAATGTATGTATAGCCAAAAAAGGACCGCATTTAAAATCGGGTCAAGTTCTAATTCTTCAAGTTGACTCTGTGGTAATACGATCAGCTAAGCCTTATTTGGCTACTCCAGGAGCAACTGTTCATGGACATTATGGGGAAATCCTTTACGAAGGAGATACATTAGTTACATTTATATATGAAAAATCAAGATCTGGTGATATAACGCAAGGTCTTCCAAAAGTGGAACAGGTGTTAGAAGTGCGTTCGATTGATTCAATATCGATGAATCTCGAAAAGAGGATTGAGACTTGGAACAAATGTATAACAAGAATTCTTGGAATTCCTTGGGCATTCCTGATTGGTGCTGAGCTAACTATAGTGCAAAGTCGTATCTCTTTGGTTAATAAGGTTCAAAAGGTTTATCGATCCCAAGGGGTGCAGATACATAATAGGCATATAGAAATTATTG